ATATTCTTTGATTTCAAAGGAACATTATCAATCATCTAAAAAATGAAAAAAAAAAAATAGGGAAAAGCCGGCTATCGGAATCGAACCGATGACCATCGCATTACAAATGCGATGCTCTAACCTCTGAGCTAAGCGGGCCCACATCACAGAAATCTTATATGCATAGTAATTGACTAAACTACTGGAATTGGAATCTTAGTTATTAACTAGTCAATATTCTATTGAATATTCTAGAGCATAAGGATTAATATAGCGATCTAGAATTTCGATTTATCACAATTCTAATACTAATATTATTAAATAGTGATTGTAAATATTGTTAATATTCTTTGATTTTCAATTTGAATTGAATGGTAAATATTCTTTTTTTTTTCATTTCTTTTTTTGGCATTTGAAATACTTTTTATTACAGTTCTATATTATATTCTATATTTGTATATTATATTCTATATTATATATATCTCTCATTCTATATTTATTTCAAATTCTAATTGTTTAATGGAATGGTTAGTTATAACTAATGAGACATTCCTCGGCTTTCAGGGGAAAGTGAAGATAAAAAACAAGAATCGATCGTTCAAGTATTCCAAATTGAATGGCAAAATGACAGGAAGCGAGACATATAGATCGGGTATATATCCATCTATATTGAATTGCGGATTCCGAAATGATAAAATCATTTTTGATTGGACAAAAAAAGGGTCTCCTATAGAAGATAGTTAATAAAATCAAAGAGGAGAAAACGCGTTTTCGAGATAGGAATCGGTATCTAATGAATTCAATGGTTCCAGTATAAATGAAAGAAAAATAAAAAGGAATGAAATCACAACGAGATCCTAATCTCAAAACAAAAAGAAAGGGGGATATGGCGAAATTGGTAGACGCTACGGACTTAATTGGATTGAGCCTTGGTATGGAAACTTACTAAGTGATCACTTTCAAATTCAGAGAAACCCTGGAATTAACAAAAATGGGCAATCCTGAGCCAAATCCTGTTTTCTGAAAACAAACCAAGGTTCAGAAAAAAAGGATAGGTGCAGAGACTCAATGGAAGCTATTCTAACAAATGGAGTTAAATGCGTTCGTAGAGGACTCTTTACATCGAAACTTCAGAAAGAAAAAGAATGAAGTGAAGGATAAACGTATATACATACGTATTGAATACTATATCAAATGATTAATGACGACCCGAATCCGTAGTTTTTCTATAAAAAATCGAAGAATTGGTGTGAATCCATTCTACATTGAAGAAAGAATCGAATATTCATTGATCAAATCATTCACTCCATAGTCTGATAGATCTTTTGAAGAACTGATTAATCGGACGAGAATAAAGATAGAGTCCCGTTCTACATGTCAATACCGGCAACAATGAAATTTATAGTAAAAGGAAAATCCGTCGACTTTAAAAATCGTGAGGGTTCAAGTCCCTCTATCCCCAAAAAGACTATTTAACTCCCCAACTATTTATCCGACCCCCTTTCCTTAGCGGTTCCAAATTCCTTATCTTTCTCATTCACTCTATTCTTTTAGAAATGGATTTTTTTTCTAAGCGTAAATGGCTTTCTCTTATCACAATTTGATATCTATGATACACATAGAAATGAACATCTTTGAGCAAGGAATCCCTAGTTGAATGATTCCCGATCAATACAATATCATTACTCATACTGAAACTTACAAAGTCATCTTTTTGAAGATCGAAGAAATCCCCCGGCTTTGATAAAATTTTTTAATCGACTTTTGTCCTTTTAATTGACATAGACCCCAGTTATATGATAAAATGAGGATACTACGGAAAGGACTCTAAATCCTCATGTTAGCGGTTCCAATCGAGATTGGGAATAGCCGGGATAGCTCAGTTGGTAGAGCAGAGGACTGAAAATCCTCGTGTCACCAGTTCAAATCTGGTTCTTGGCACATGATTAATTTGTATGGGTCTCTCTTCCCTAGAATGAATTTCTAATTAATTGATATGAATCCACATACATATTTTTTTATAGTCTAGATTAGAATAATAGCTTTATCCAGTTTAGCGAGATATACCCCATCTAGAACATAGATGGGTAGAGTTTCTTAGATAAAGTATCTAAAAGAATTGGATTCTATCTCCTCTTTTTTTCTCCTCTTGTTCAAACGAATTTGAATACGTAATACATATTAGAAAGGTAAAATTAGTTAATTGTGGAAAGGCTCAAAAGTAGAATCCGAATCTAGGGGGGTTGAAATAGACAAGATTCAGCTCAGATCCAAAGAAATAGAATCCGATATTATCTCATTTCTTTGGCTTTTCTTTCATATTAAATTTCTTTATTCTCGATTTCTCCATTCCTTCCTATATGCCTTTCTAGAACCCGTCTAAGTAATGTGCGCAGTACAAAGTTCATGATGCAGAACTCATTTGGTTCATCCTATTGGTGTGACCCATCCGAAAGAAGTATCTTCCAACTAAATGTGAGAATTCCAATGAATCCCTAATTGTCTTTTGTTGTTAGGCTTA